GAATCTAAATATCTAAATACTGAGAAAAATTCCCTCTTGACAGTAATATATGTTGTATATGTAAATCCTAGATGTGAAAATAAGCATAATTCATCTACGAAAGGGTATAATATAAAGACGGAAATCTATATGAAAAATAAAAAATAAAGAACAAAGGCCAATAAGATCGAAATAATGAATCATAAATCGAGTTCGGGTTCGAATTCCATAAGTAATATAATATGGATCTTTTTTTCTATAATGATAGAGAAATGAAACACATTTATTCACGATTTCATTTACTTGCAATTAAAAAAAAAAAAATAAGGATTGGCTGAACTTGAAAATTTACTCATTGAATGAGTAAACGATTGAATCGGATTCGGTTGGGTGGTACCAACTAAATCGAGTGCTATCTCCCATTTATCTCTTATTGAATTAACTGATCAACTTGCTATCGGACATTTATTTTCAATTTGGTATTATTCCAAAAAGGATTTCGACATATTTCACTTAATTATAATTATGAGAATCAATCCTACTACTTCTAGCCCTGCGGTTTCCACACTTGAAGAAAAAAAACTAGGGCGTATCGCTCAAATTATTGGCCCAGTACTGGATGTCGTTTTTCCCCCGGGCAAAATGCCTAATATTTATAACGCTTTGGTAGTTAAGGGTCGAGATACTGTCGGTCAGCAAATTAATGTGACTTGCGAGGTACAACAATTATTAGGAAATAATCGAGTTAGAGCTGTAGCTATGAGTGCTACAGATGGGCTGATGAGAGGAATGGAAGTGATTGACACGGGAGCTCCTCTAAGTGTTCCAGTCGGCGGAGCTACTCTCGGGCGAATCTTCAACGTTCTTGGAGAGCCTGTTGATAATTTAGGTCCTGTAGATACTCGCACAACATCTCCTATTCATAGATCTGCGCCTGCCTTTATACAGTTAGATACGAAATTATCAATCTTTGAAACAGGTATTAAGGTGGTAGATCTTTTAGCTCCTTATCGCCGTGGAGGAAAAATCGGACTATTTGGGGGAGCTGGAGTAGGTAAAACAGTACTCATCATGGAATTGATCAACAACATTGCCAAAGCTCATGGAGGCGTATCCGTATTTGGCGGAGTAGGAGAACGTACTCGTGAAGGAAATGATCTTTACATGGAAATGAAAGAATCCGGAGTAATTAATGAAAAAAATCTTGCAGAATCAAAAGTAGCTTTAGTCTATGGTCAAATGAATGAACCGCCGGGAGCTCGTATGAGAGTTGGTTTGACTGCCCTAACTATGGCAGAATATTTCCGGGATGTTAATGAACAAGATGTGCTTCTATTCATCGACAATATCTTTCGTTTTGTCCAAGCAGGATCAGAAGTATCCGCATTATTAGGGAGAATGCCTTCTGCAGTGGGTTATCAACCTACCCTTAGTACAGAAATGGGTTCTTTGCAAGAAAGAATTACTTCTACCAAAGAGGGATCTATAACTTCGATCCAAGCAGTTTATGTACCTGCGGATGATTTGACAGACCCTGCTCCTGCCACTACATTTGCACATTTAGATGCTACTACCGTACTATCAAGAGGATTAGCTGCCAAGGGTATTTATCCAGCAGTAGATCCTTTAGATTCAACGTCAACTATGTTACAACCTCGGATCGTTGGCGAGGAACATTATGAAACTGCGCAAAGAGTTAAGCAAACTTCACAACGTTACAAAGAACTTCAGGACATTATAGCTATTCTTGGGTTGGATGAATTATCCGAGGAGGATCGTTTAACTGTAGCAAGAGCACGAAAAATTGAGCGTTTCTTATCACAACCCTTCTTCGTGGCAGAAGTATTTACTGGTTCTCCAGGAAAATATGTTGGTCTTGCAGAAACAATTAGGGGGTTTCAACTGATCCTTTCCGGAGAATTAGATGGTCTGCCCGAGCAGGCTTTTTATTTGGTGGGTAACATCGATGAAGCTACCGCGAAAGCTATGAACTTAGAAGTGGAGAGCAATTTGAAGAAATGACCTTAAATCTTTGTGTACTGACTCCTAATCGAATTATTTGGGATTCAGAAGTGAAAGAAATCATTTTATCTACAAATAGTGGCCAAATTGGTGTATTACCAAACCACGCTCCTATTGCCACGGCTGTAGATATAGGTCTTTTGAGAATACGCCTCAACGACCAATGGTTAACGGTGGCTCTGATGGGTGGTTTTGCTAGAATAGGGAATAATGAGATCACCATTTTAGGAAATGATGCGGAGATGAGTACTGACATTGATCTGCAAGAAGCTCAACAAACTCTTAAAATAGCTGAAGCTAACTTGAGTAGAGCTGAGGGTAAGAGACAAGTGATTGAAGCGAATCTAGCTCTCAGACGAGCTAGGACACGAGTAGAGGCTGTCAATGTTATTTCCTACTAGTCAATACATCAAAATAATCAAAAAAAGTTTTTTAGAAGTTCTTTATTATACACCACATTTAGATTCTGCCAATTGAAGACAATCAAGTCTAATCTGATACAACGAAAAAAAGAGGATGGGTAGAAAAACTTATTAGATACCGGAGTCAATGCAATGGTATCTAATAAGTTCTACCTACTATTGGATTTGAACCAATGACTCCTGCCGTATGAAAGCAATACTCTAACCACTGAGTTAAGTAGGTAATTTATCACCGCAAAAGAAGACCCATCACCTCGGGGATTATAGATAGAATATTATTTCTAAGCAATACCAATCTGTTAACAGTAAACGGATCAAAGAGTTATCATGTGAGATTAGGGAATATCCATCTTGACAAGAAATTATCTATATGTTAAGATATCTATGACAAGGGCTATAGCTCAGTTAGGTAGAGCACCTCGTTTACACGTGCGCCAATGCTTTTCAAGGGAGCTTATTATGCAATGAACATAGTTGATCTTATTGAAAAATCAATGTCTTACTCCATAGATTCGAGAGAACAATAGCCTGACAAATATTTGGTTCGGTCCGATTTTGGTGCGAATTTAGGTGCCAAATCAAATAGAACCCGTCATTGATTTGATAGTTGATAAGGTAAATACCCAGCCCATTCAATGCTAGGCATAATGAGTATAAGGGCTTCAAAAAAACCTCCTTTCATCCTATGAACTTTAAGGTGTATGAAGTCTCATATTCGACTCTTGCAGCGGAACGATAGAGACTCCATTTAACTTAGGTTGATCTAAGCCGAAGGCAGACCTAAGTCAAGGTAACCCTTCTTTGAAACACTTTGGTATTGCTACTAGATCTGAATACAAATAATGAATCAGAGCACATGGAGCCAGCTCATTATCTTCCTGTAAAGAAAAAATATGGTGGACTAACTGATCTTTACATCAGTTGATGAAAGAGCCCAATGCAACAAACAAAATGCATGTTGGGTCTTTGAAACAGTTCGAATCATTTCGATAATAATCAGTTTGATCTGTTTTACCGAGAAGGTCTACGGTTCGAGTCCGTATAGCCCTAATACATTCTATTTGTCTATTTTTGTATAGACATTCTATTTTTGTTTAGTATAGTTTTCATTTCCTCATTAGTACTTGTTTATAGACTGGACAGACCAGACCATTGGTTGTTTCATAGAAATGAAATGAAAGCATTACCACATATTCATGTAAATACATAGGTACTTGAAAATAAAAACAATAATTCATTCCAATGGATCTAATCAGATCAGTATGTGTCAAATCTAGGACAAGAAAAAGAAAGAAAATATAATCGTTCGATGCATTAGATTGTGTTTACGTATTCGTATTTGTATAAAATCAATAGAAACAACGACGATCCTTTACCTGGATTTTAATGAAAAGAATACTTCGAATATGTTAGAAATCCCTAGACATTTTTTACCCCCCAAAAATTATTGGTTTTGATAATAACTATGTTATGTTTGATATTATTTTTTGATAATATTTCATTATCTTATTTCATTTTATTATTTATACATTACATAAATTATATATTTACATATAATTTATATAAGAAATATATATTTCTAAATATAAAATACAAAGAAATAAATATAAGGAAATATCAAGAAAAAAACAAAAACATAGTATTACGTTTCAGAATTATGAAACATAGTTATAGTATTACTATTCATTAGAATACATTAGTAATAGAATATTCTATTAGGTTAGATTAGTATATTTTAGTATTTAATTAAATTACTTTTATTATTTAGAATTTTTTTATTTAATATTTTTTAATCTTATATCTATTTTTTTATAGAGAATAGAGAAAGTGAGACAAAGTGAGAGAGTTTTGTTTGTGTAAGAACGCCTTATTTCTACACCATATCTAAATAGAATCGAAATCAAAAACGGAATCCCGATTCCGTTGGATGAATCTCTAAACAAGACATGCCACGCAGCAAACAAACTCTGAACTATACACTTTGATTTGATTAAAATAAATTCTTGTTTCACCTAGGAAAACAAGTTCTGGATGAATTGACAATGCCAACTCGAATAATTAAGCATATTCCACATTAATAGGAGTACATTTATGTTTCTGCTTCACGAATATGATATTTTATGGGCATTTCTAATAATATCAAGCGTTATTCCTATCTTGGCATTTGTAATTTCAGGAGTTTTAGCCCCGGTTAGTAAAGGACCAGAGAAGCTCTCTAGTTATGAATCGGGCATAGAACCTATGGGGGACGCTTGGTTACAATTCCGAATCCGCTATTACATGTTTGCTCTAGTTTTTGTTGTTTTTGATGTTGAAACGGTCTTTCTTTATCCATGGGCAATGAGTTTCGATGTATTGGGTGTATCTGTATTTATCGAAGCTTTAATTTTCGTGCTTATCCCAATTGTGGGTTCAGTTTATGCATGGCGAAAGGGAGCGTTGGAATGGTCTTAACTGAGTATTCAGACAATAAAAAAAAAAAGGAAGGAAAAAATTACATTGAGACAGTTATGAATTTGATTGAGTTTCCGTTACTTGACCAAACAACCCCCAATTCAGTTATTTCAACTACATCGA